CTTATACCTTTAGTAAAGGATATTACATAAAAAAAATCTATGTAACCACGATTATATGACCAATTATATATCACATTTATTATTTTACCCCCCAAAACTTTAATTTTATTAGGAACACTTCTAACAAATGAATTAAATAAATTTAAATTTTGTAAAGATGAATAAACAGGCTTATATAAAAAAGACGATATAAGAATTCCGAAATAAGCTATACTAACGGAAAAAGTTGCATTTGTGATAAATTCATACCAATCTACAGAATGGTTTCTATTTTTATGTAAAAGGTTTATAGACGAACTTAAGAATTTGGATAGTATATCCAAATTCATTCCTTCCTGATTGAATAACGGAATTCCTACGGCCCCAATGAACAACGTAAATAAAACTAATACAAGCATCGGAAATAACATAGTATTGTCCGACTCGTGGGGATATGAGAAAGTGTTTTTAGTGCCAAAACGAGCAATACTAATAAACGGATGTACCATACTTCTTACATTTCCATTATTATTAATCCAATACGTGTTTAAAAAATAAGTTTTTTCATTGTTTTTCGTAGTTAAAAAATCTAATAAACGAAAGCTTGTTTTAATAATTTTTTTTCCTTCTTTACCCCAGAGAGACATTGAATAGAACGAGCTATTTTTTTTGCCGCTGTAATTTTGAAAATAAACATTTAAATGTCCTTCAAAAGTAAGTAAATAGATACGAAACATATAAAATGCAGTTAATCCTGCCGTGGAACAAGCTATTATTGCAAAAATCGGTGAATACAACCAACTATCATTAAGAATTTCATCTTTGGACCAAAAACAAGCAAGAGGTGGAATACCACAAAGAGAAAGTGTACCTAATAAAAAAGCGGTTTTTGTAATTGGTACATGTTTTCTTAAACCGCCCATAAGAACCATATTCTGACTTTTATCTGGAGAATATCCAACAATAGTTTCCATCGAATGAATAATTGATCCAGATCCTAAGAACAACAATGCTTTCGAATAGGCATGAGTAATCAAATGAAATAAAGCAACTCGATAAGACCCCATACCTAGAGCTAACATCATATAACCCAATTGAGACATTGTAGAATAAGCTAAGCTTTTCTTAATATCTTTTTGAGCAAGAGCTAAAGTGGCTCCTAAAAGTAATGTTATTATACCTGTCAAAGCTATTAGATTTATTATGTAAGGTATAACTATGAAAAGAGGAAGAAGCCGAGCTACAAGAAAAATCCCTGCTGCTACCATAGTAGCGGCATGTATAAGAGCCGAAATGGGGGTAGGCCCTTCCATGGCATCAGGTAACCATACATGAAGGGGAAATTGGGCGGATTTTGCAACTGCGCCGGCAAATAATAGGAAGGCGCATAAGGTAACAAATAAAAAATTAACCTCATTATTATAAACCAAGTTATTAAATATCTCAAACAAATCCCGAAATTCAAAACTACCCGTTATCCAATAAAAACCCAAAATTCCTAATAATAAACCGAAATCCCCGACACGATTAGTTACAAACGCTTTTTGACAAGCATTCGCCGCACTAGGTCGTGTGAACCAAAAACCTATTAATAGATAAGAACACATTCCAACCAATTCCCAAAAAATATAAATTTGTATCAAATTAGAACTAGTAACTAATCCCAACATTGAAGTATTGGAAAAACTCATATAAGCAAAAAATCTCAAATATCCCTGATCATGAGACATATAATTATCACTATAAATAAGAACCATCATTCCAACAGTAGTGATTAATATTGACATAATAGAAGTAAGTGGATCAACCAAGCAGCCAAATTCTAAATAAAAATCATTATTGATGGTCCAAGACCATACATATTGATAGACGGAATTGTGATTTATTTCCTGAATAGAAAAATGGGCTGAAAAAATCATAACTATACTTAACAATAAAACACTCGGAAAAGCCCACATACGGCGAAGATTTTTTGTTGCCGTTGGAAAAAGTAGAAGTCCTGCTCCAATTAACATTGGAACTGGAAGTGGAATGAAAGGTATAATCCATGAATATTGATATGTATATTCCATAAAAAAAAATAAAATATTTTTCTTAATTAATTGTTTCTGATTCACCGGTTCTTATTTGTTTTCTGTTGAAAGGGGTCAGTTAATAAAAAAAAATTAAGATATATAAAATAAAACTTAAATAAAATTTGCATTCTAATTATAATTATTACGTATTACAATAATTTATTTATATCTTTTATATCTATAGAGCGAGGATAGATAATTACACCAAAAACAGTGTTTGGTATGAATCATAAAGCGCATAACTTGACCCATAAAAACTATTTATTGTAATTGTAATTCGGTTATTCAGAATCATTAAACAATTTGTTTTGTAACTAATTGATTGTCTTCCATTACAATAAAAGCTATTTGTAGGAAATGCTATGATATCCAACACTTTATTTTATGTAAAATAAAAAAAAAGGGCAAATAAAATGCCTTTTATAATATAATATAATAAAAAAATTATAGATTTTGTATCCTTTAACAGATTAACTACTAGTCCCACTCGAATTTGAGAATTAAAGTTGGGTGTACTCTTTCTTCGAGTTTGACCAATTAAATTAATTAATATAATAGAAAATTATTAAAGTTTTTTAATTAAGCGATAGAGGGGTTGGGTTATTAACCTTTTGATGTATTTTATTACATGTATAAATGTAACACGACGAAAATAGAAAGAAAACTAAACGCACAATCTTTTCTTTTTTGTTTGTATTGTATTTTATCAACTTCAATCAATTCTATTTGGCATAGGGGATTGTTGTTAGTAATATTTTATGCGATTTTTACACACCCCCCTTTTTTATGAAGGGAGTATGATTTAGAGAATAAATAGATAGAGAACAGTAAAGAAAAATTTATTTTGAACAATAGATGTCTTTCACATCCAACCGAAGAACCTATTATAATATAATTTATTAATGGCAGTTCCAAAAAAACGCACCTCTATTTCAAAAAAACGGATTCGTAAAAATATTTGGAAAAGGAAGGGATATCGGGCAGCATTGAAAGCTTTTTCATTAGCGAAATCTCTTTCTACCGGGAGTTCTAAAAGTTTTTTTTGTGTAACAAATAAATAATAGTAATCAAACAATACAATAAAAAATCTTAATCGGTCTAATTAGAAAAGTAATCTAATTTTGTTTCTAATTTTTTTATAATATTTATAAGTTATAAGAATTTTAATTAACATCATAATAGTAAAATAATTTATATTTATATAATTTATATATAATAAAAAATAATATATATAAAAAAAATTATTTTATTATTTTATATTTATATAATAAATATAAATCATAAATAAAAATAATTAGTTTCATAATGTTTTAATTTAGAAGGCGTCTTTTTTCTTTCATTTCTGATATAGATAAGAATTCTGTTGTCTACTTAATTCGAAAAATTAATGGTACTTTTTTGTTTGAAAAAAGGATAAATGCAAGCACAAGGGTTCACCTTTCGTTTTAGTATATTTTATGATTTTCAGGATGGGGATTCTCACTTTCCCCATCGACTTGAATCAATAATAAAAATAAATTTATTTTTTATTATATATTATAATTATATATTAAAAATATTAGAATTATATATTAAAAGATATTATAATTATATATTATTATATATTAAAAGAAGGGTTCGTTGAAACTAATTGATTTAGTTTTAAATATGTTTTATAATCTTCTAAATCATTATTTTTCTAAATTATTATCACTATATAAACTCTTTAACCCAATTTAATTAAAAAAATCCCCTTTTACATTTTTAGGTAGTTATATGACTAATGTGCCAATTTTGAGTGATCCGTTTTAGATCCTATGGTTCGATTGGAAGATCGATCAAAATATAATATATATCAAAGATATAATATATATTAATTTAAAAATTTATAAAGTATTTTTTGAAGTACGGTACAATTTCGATAGAAATATAAAATATTGTTATATAATTGATACACCCATACTAATACCTAACTTAATTGGGTTGCTAAATCTTAACACAAATTCTCTACACAACGAAAAACCCTAAGAATTCATATAAAAATAACTATGCAAATATTTACAAAAACCCCTTGAGTGTATCGCTGAAATTGTGTTATATAAAAATTATATTTTATCGATAAAATTATTTTTTTATTTTAGATTAATAAAATAAATGATAAAATAAATGAATCATTAAAAAATGCAAACGAGACAGAACATTGCTTTTAGTTCTATCTATGGATTGAAGTAAAAATAATCTAGTTCCAACCGTAACATTTTTGTTTTAGGAAAACATAAAGTAATAACTTACGAAAAACTACATTTTTAGTTCAGTTAAAGAAAATTGACATTCTAAAATAATAAATAAAAAGATAATAAATATTATTAACGAAAACGTTTAAATCCCTAATTCTTAAACAAGTTTTTATTCATCAATTTAATGGTTTCCTAAAAAAATATTGCATTTAATTAACTCCTTCAATCTCGACGATTGAATAAAAATAGGTTATTATGATTTCGAATAAGCCGCTATGGTGAAATAGGTAGACACGCTGCTCTTAGGAAGCAGTGCTAGAGCATCTCGGTTCGAGTCCGAGTGGCGGCATGGCATCTTCTAAAAGAGTAAGTCCTATAATGAATTCAATTCCCGATTTCAATTCCTATAATTGCGGGACCCCCTTTTAATAATTTTTATGATATTTTCAACTTTAGAGCATATATTAACTCATATATCCTTTTCTATCGTTTCAATTGTAATTACAATTCATTTGATAACTTTATTAGTCGATGAAATCGTAGGACTATATGATTCGTCAGAAAAGGGTATGATAGTTACTTTTTTCTGCATAACAGGATTATTAGTTACTCGTTGGGTGTATTTGGGGCATTTACCATTAAGCGATTTATATGAATCATTAATTTTTCTTTCGTGGAGTTTTTCCATTATTCATATGATTCCGTATTTTAAAAAACATAAAAACCATTT